TCTACTGGAATCCAGTAAAAGTAAAGTAATGTATTATTACAAATAAAAAATTACTTTTCAATCAAACAACTATTTCAAGAATTCCCGTGTTCCTATTTCGAAAGAAAAAGGGATCTAGATAATAGGAAATTTTTTCCAACCGAATTGCAATATTCTATTCCGATGAACTGGCTCTTAGCAGAATTATATATGGATATTCTAATGAAGAGCAGCCGACCCCCTCTTTTTTTTGTTTACTTCTTTTCCTCTTCTTTACTTCTTTTCCTCTTCAATTCAAAGAAGAAGTCGTTCTGTTATTACGTAGATACATACTTTATACAGGAGGCAACATAGACATAGTGGTTGTCCGACGAAGTACTACGCATAATACGATCGTGCATTAGACGATTCACGCGCACTTACCATCCATTTGTTTTAGATTTTAGAAATATTATTTCTACCTTATCGTTTATCGACTCACCTCCTATCTCATATCGTGGTTCAATTCAAGCCTTAAAAATGGTGGTCTCTACTACTCCTTTTCCAATGGATGTAGCGAAGAAATAGAATTGGAATGCTATGTACATATAAATTACACAAAAGTATACATAATTTATATGTACATATATGAAGATACATATTACATCTATATTCTATAGTAAGCCTATATACTTTAATACTATATCTTTATATCTTTATAAAAATATATAAAGCACAACTGTAGTAATACAATATTTTATACAATATACAATAACAATAATAGATAGTATGGTAGAAAGGAATATATGAACCTTTCTATCATACTATCGGATCTCATAGACTACTGATTCTAGTCCGTATATTTCATTTAAGACGGGGAATTTGAATCTCTTTCATTCCTTCAATCATTGATAAGAATTAAGAGGTCAAGTTTCATTCAAACTAATTATTTTGACTGACTGTTTTTACGTAGATGATAAGTAAAAAGGCAGTAGGGACTAGAACGAAAAATGCAGTAGCAATAAATGCGAGAATATTTACTTCCATAATAGAATCTCATTGTTTTTTTTACTTCGCAATAACTCGGGATCTAATCCCATAGAGATGATAAATCTTTCTCCTGTAAATTCAATGGGATGATTTGCATCCCAATTATATTGAATCGGATCAATATCATGAATAACAATATCTGAGCTATCAAATCGATTCATCATCGAGAATTGAATATTGACATAGTATAGCATAGGAAGATCTTTTATCCATACCGAATCCAAAATTGGATCCCAGATCCAATCAAAAATTTCGTTGAATTTTGCATTCTTTTCTATTGATTTTCATTATACAATCATCTGATGGGGTATCGTCTGACTCGTCTTCCACTTCCATTGGCCACAAACCCAAACAATAAAAGTGAAATGGAAAGGGTAAGGTCTTGAATTTTAAACTCCGTTTTTTTGATGATCTAATTCTAAATGATAAATAAAGAAGTGTAAGAAAGACAGGTTCCCATATAAAAGATCTAATATTCTGACAAATTCACTATTTTTTGGAGTTTGTTCTTTATTCGATGGGACCATAAGAGGAAAAAAGATTCTTCATTCCCCACTAAGAAGGGTAGGATCTTAGTTGGATTTGGATCTTTTTTTAGGAATATCCCCCTTCCTTATTGGGACACCTCTATCAAAAGTTCGGTGTTTGAATGAGATAGATAGCTTCTTTCCAATATGGAATTGATATTACACAAAATTGGAGCTAGAATGGAGGGTAGGTTTAATCTGAAAGTATTCTGTCGGGGTAATTATGTAATTTTGTATCGTATAATAAAGAAATCCAATTTGTGTATGGGCTCCCATGGGCTCCCGGAAATATATGGCTACTCTATTCCACGGATCGGGTGCAATCGGAAAAGCCAGACCGGTACCGTATTTCTTGGAATCCCAACCTAAATAGGGTGCTACCAACAATTGTACTAATTTACATATGTCTCTCCCTCATCAATCGTACTAGTTGATTGAATGGAAATTCCCTTATTTATTTTTATTCGAAAATAAAAAGAAAGATCCCCGCTGGGAATTAGATCCCACTCTCTGTCCCCCTCTTCACAGAAAATGGAGAGAGAAATTGATGGATTCATCGGATACTAGGTCGGGACTGACGGGACTCGAACCCGCAGCTTCCGCCTTGACAGGGCGGTGCTCTAACCGATTGAACTACAATCCCGGGGATTGGGGGTGTACAGCATACATATTCTTATGATTTTATTCAAACCATTTCTATTTATAATAGCTGTCTTGTAACAGAGACACGAGTGATATATTGATATCCACATAGATATGAACTTTAGTGAGAGTGATACCGATTACTAGTAATCCAGTAATCTTTGGATTATTGGGATTATTGCCCAATCGATCGATAATCTATCTTTCAATGAAAAAAGACTCTTTTTTTTTTTTCTTCTTTATTTTAAATTTTAATATTTGAATTTTATTTAAAAATTCAAATATTAAATTTATTTATTTAATTTCAAATTTCAATTTGCTAT